TCTCCCACTTAGGCTTACTATGCTTTGGGATTTTTTTAGAATATTATATTATTTCTTTTCTATTTCTTTTCTATTTATTTATTTTTATAGTATAATATAACGGTATTGATATTCTAATCTACTTGATTGATATTCTAATCTACTTGAATATTGAATACCAGAAAACTATATGATATGAATATTTATTATTATTAACGCAGATATATCTATCTAATTTATTTATTTTATATCTATGTCTTCTCCGTTCTTTTATTACCCTCCTGTCGTGTTGTCAATTGACAGTATGACTTAGGGGTCAATATAATTTGACCGACCAAATCCTATTTTGGTAAACCATCTTGAATCTACTGCAGAGTGAAGGATCATGGATCCAACGCATAACCCTTTGTGAATGAGAGAGATAAAGATGAGAAAGACCAATGAAATAAAGTTTCAAGGTTATATAGTTTAATGGTAAAGTTTGATTTGATTACCATTAACTAACCTTAAGAATACTTAAGGAGTTTTTCCGTTTGATTTATATACTATGGATCTACTAAAGACGGATCTCGGCCTGAGTTATATTAAGTTAAAGTTAATAAGGTAACCCTACTAGGCCTTATTACCTATTATGTTTTTCCTATTCTATTTTTATATTACCTCAAGGTATTTTTCTTATTACCTATGGTATTTGTCTTATTACCCATATTCTAGTGTTTTTTGATTTGGCCGGCCCTCGGGACCTTTTATTTCTAGTTGATTTATGAAGGCGGCCGTAGGCCCCTATGGTCCAGTGGTTACGACCTCTCTCTTTCACGGAGAAAACGAGGGTTCAAGTCCCTCTGGGGGTGTACCAAGACTCAAGACTATAGGAGTGATATTTTCTATCAAATGATCCGTAGCCGTATTTGTCAAGTCTGCCTGGTAGACGAAAGGAAGTTTATTATGGAACGTCTAAAAATTTTAGGCGTTGGGTCGATGCCCGAGTGGTTAATGGGGGCGGACTGTAAATTCGTTGACAATATGTCTACGCTGGTTCAAATCCAGCTCGGCCCAACAATTACAATTTGCCAATCTACTATCAGACGGTAGAACTCTCTTGTTCTTAAGAAATACCTTACCTGATACAAGAGAATAAAAAAGAATTCAAATTTTCTGCTAGATCTCTTCTTATTTCCCTGGGATTGTAGTTCAATAGGCTAGAGCACCGCCCTGTCAAGGCGGACGTTGCGGGTTCGAGCCCCGTCAGTCCCGACGGATCCAATAAGTACATCAATTCGCCTCTCCATTTTCTGTGAAAGAGGGGACAGAGAGCATAATTGAATCCCGAAGAGGTTTCCTCTCTTTTTTTTTCAGGATTCTGTCAAAGAAAGAATAAACCCTAAACTAAAATGAAAATAACTAAAATAGTGAAGTTGATAGAATATTCCATCTTTTATCCCGCGCCTCATCTTTCTCATACTTCTTTGTCTTCCAAAGAAAATTGGATCATTAAAATTTAGAACCTAATTCCTCTCTTTTTGGGTTTTTAATGGAAACGGATGGGTGGTTAGATGATACTTCGTTTGACTACATACAAAAAAAGAACAGAAAAGAAGGATAAAAAAGGAATTTTTGCTCGGTCCGGGAATCCAAGATTGGATTCGGTATGGATAAAGGATCTTCGTATGTTATACTATTCAATTCTCGACGACGAATTAATTTAATAGCTCAGATATTGTTATTCATGATATGATATTGATCCGATTCAAGATCATCGATAGGTAATGCATTCATTGAATTGACAGGTGAAAGATTTATCATCTCTATGGGATTAAATCCCGAGTTATTGTGAAATAAAAAAACGATGAGATTATGGAAGTAAATATTCTTGCATTTATTGCTACTGCACTGTTCATTTTAGTTCCTACTGCCTTTCTACTTATAATTTACGTAAAAACAGTCAGTCAAAACAATTAATTACTTTGAATGAAACTTGACTTCTGAATTCTTATCCATATTTGAAGAAATCAAAAGAAAAGTATTCTATTAAATGAAATCAACGGGCTATAATCGGCGGTATTCTATGAGATCCGAGAGTATGGTAAGAAAGAAATTTTTTTCTTATCATACTCTCTATTAGTGTTATAGTAATGTATAAAATAAAATTGTACTTGACTTTCTAATAAAGTTGCTATACTATATTAGCTTCTATCTTCAATCTATGTAGTTATTAATCCATATATGGAATTGACGTAGGACCCGATTCTATTTCTTTGATACATCTATTTATTCCGATGAATCTGAAAAAATCGTTTTACTGTTATAGAATACATTTCTCCACTAGAATCCAAGGGAATTTTGAAATGAGGATCTTTTTATTTAAATTGAAAATTATTTCAATTTAAATAAAAAATGCGTTGCAGAACGATCTATAAAACAATTGATACCGTTAACTAAATTAGGAGTGCTTCTAAAGTCCACTTCTTCCCCATACTACGAGTGAAAGGGAAAATGTAAAGACTACCATTAAAGCAGCCCAAGCGAGACTTACTATATCCATGTGAATTATATCCCTTATCTCTATGATAGAATTATTCCATTATTGCTCACTAATAATAGTAGAATGAATGGTCCAGAGTCAAAAAGGGATTCTGGCCGAACACTATTGATGAACCAGTCAAATAAATCCATTTCAAAAATTCCTATATGATTTCTAATCGGGAAAGACTAAATACAAGTAAAATATACAATGACACTATAAGGGAATGTTACTAATGGAATGGAACATCTATTCTATCTAGTAATAAAAAAAGAGACCCATTCCTTTTTCTTGCCCTTCAAAGTAAAAAAAATTGCTATCTATTACATACTTTTATTTCCTATTTGATCTAATTCGTACCCTTTCCCGATTGTCTCTCTGAAGGAGTTGGGAGATAGTATATTATACTCTTGACGACGGGTCTAAAAAAAAAATAATTTTTTTGCACTTTTTGTTTTCTATAAACTATAAAAAAATCCATCCAATATAATCTTTCTTTGAATTTTAGATTCAAGGATTTCCAAGCTTTTACAAAATCCCCAGAACAGAATAAGACAGCAGAACAGAATAAGAGATTTAGATTCATTTGTTGATGAGGCGGCACCCGGATTTGAACTGGGGAAAAAGGATTTGCAGTCCCCCGCCTTACCACTCGGCCATGCCGCCAAAACGATACACAATAGGAAAAAATTTTTCTTTTTCGGTTGGATTACTAAACTTTAGTTTATTGTACTTGCATCTTGCATCCCTTTTTGAATCCTTTTTCTAAATCTAAATTTATGTATAAAAATTAGAAAAGTTTTTATCCTTTCTTATTGTATTTAATTTATTTATTGTAATGTATTTGATCTACCCCCTCGATTGATTGTATCGTATCTTCCCACAATGCCGAAAAACTTCCACTCACCTTTCTATTGAAAAATCAAATGTCTATTTTCGCTTAAAAAAGCCGAAATTTATGACAAAAGGGAACCGTTAACTATTCGTTGACTGAGAATTCGTGACTTATTCTTGGCTAAAATTTGATTTCCCTAATGACATAAGAAAATACAAATGGATACATACTTAATTGATTCTTTTGAATCAAAAATCCTTCTCAATTTCTGGATTCTATTATAACAAAAATGATAAGTATATGTAAACCCCAGAAGGGAAATTTTTACACAGATACCTAATTGGCTATTTAGAGTATGTTGCCTATAAACAAAAAAACGGGAATTCATTGGAACAAAAAAAGGCCCGGCTGGGTATTGACCGGGCCAGGCCCTAAAGGCACTTCGAACAAAATAAAAGCAAGAAGGTCTTCTTTATTTATCTTTCTATTCTATTTGGATCTTTCGAGCATCTAAATGGAATTGCTAATTCTATAATAACGATAAAGAATGTAAAAGAAATACTTTATTTAATCCTTACTTGATGTGTAATGTAACATAGTAATTATCTTTTTCAATTGGGAGAGATGGCTGAGTGGACGAAAGCGGCGGATTGCTAATCCGTTGTACGAGTTATTCGTACCGAGGGTTCGAATCCCTCTCTTTCCGTTTCCGTTGATGACTTTCTATTTTTTTCTTTCAATTTTTGCAAACCCCTTTTTCTTTTTTTTTTCCTAATTATTATTAAATTAAATATGTGGAATAGCTAAAATAAAATATTAATAAAATTGTAAAATCAAACAAGAAAAACTAAATTTTTATTTTATTCTTCACGTCCAGGATTACGTCCTGGATCATTGGATAGGAATCCAAAAATGAAGAGAGAAACAAAGAATATTACTACTGTGTAAACGAAAAGTTTGAGAGTAAGCATTACACAACCTCCAAGATCATTTTTTGAAAAAGAAAAACGAGAAAAGATAATAGATCCTCCACTTTTATATCACATATCCTATTTTGACACCAAGAAATTAATTATAGAAATAGAAAAGAATGTTCAGAAATTCAAATCAAATGAAGTTGAAATTTGTAATAAGAGTCTTTAATTTAATTACCACAAATCACTTTCATACCCACAATTAGATATTCTAAGGGACCCTAAGCTCATAAGGTATTTCCCCGAAAAAGGATTAAAATGGGGAAAGGAAATAGGGCGAGCCGGATTTCTCGCGACTATCCGAGAGTTTGAATCGAAGGTTCATACTGTCAGACTTATTTGATCTTATCAATTGTTATAATTTTTCTCGAATAAATCATGAATTTTCTAGGATAGTATTAAAGCTCTTATCGAAAACTTACAGCAGCTTGCCAAACAAAGGCTAAAAGAAAAAAGAACAGGGGTATAACTGGCATGACATCTACGATTGGATTCAAAAAAGCATAGGCTTCGGGCAATTTGGCGAAGAAAAGACTAGTCGGATAAAGGGCAGAATTAAGACAGATCAAACTAAAAATATTAAGCATAACAGACTTTTTTTTTTCGTCGAAATAATTGCATTTTGATTGAGTTAAGGAAAAATGAAGAAAGTAAGGTAAACAAAAAAATCCTTCTTTTTTTTTCTGCTCAATCAAAAATCCTCCAATTCTCAAAGGAGAATAGAAGAAATCATACTTTCATACAATATCTTAATTGAATTATATGTAATGATCAATAAATTCAGTTGAATTCTAGATATACACATGCCAAAATCCTAGCATGAATCTATAATAGATTCTATAAAGATAAAGAAAAAAGAGTTTCTCTAGATAGTTGGACTGGAATTGACGAAGACTTAATACCAATATTATTCTTTATTAGTATTAGTGTCCAATAAAAATAGAAATGGGGCGTAGCCAAGCGGTAAGGCAACGGGTTTTGGTCCCGCTATTCGGAGGTTCGAATCCTTCCGTCCCAGAGCGTATCCATTGTATCCTAATATTTGTTTTTTGTTCAAGGAGGTTCTGTTTCAAGGTCTAATATTGCATAGAATATTATATTATTCCTCCTTCTTTTTTGATTTTGAATGATTCTTTGCGGAAGCATATCTGAGTTTTTCACAAACTGAACTAAATCGAGTTCAAATGATATGCAAAAGTAACTGAACCCCTTTGTGACCCAGATAAAGCTAAGATGGGCCGTAGATCATAGTTGTAGAAAGATTACTTAACCTCATCAGGTTAAAAAAAATATGAAATGAAAATACATATAAAAGAGGAAGCGCTTAACCTATAGGTATGTATTCTTATCCTGTTTCAGTGACAATAGTGTTTCCCTTTTTGTGAAAAAGAATTGGCATCCCTAAAATATTTTATTTAACAATGATATGATATATATTTTCGATATTTTTTTTATTGTTTGATTTAGCTTATTTGCTTTACATCATTGACAATTCCATTCGAAAAGAAACAGAGATTTTTCTTTCTTTTTTCTTATGATAATGATAATAAAATTTCTTATGATAATGATAATAAAAGGGAGTCTTTACTGTAAAACTTGACTCAAATAATGATGCAGAAGTTGGAAACTTTTTCAAGTATCAAGATTTGTAATGATTCCTTATGGGTTGACTCTTTGGGAAGTTGGAAATGGGCCGGTCTATCTTATTGAGTCACTTGAAGAGGCAGAGTAAAATAGAATTTATTTTTTCGTGTGATTTCTGTTAGTTATGTTATTTCTATATCTATTTAGTTTAGATTTCTAGATATTTCTGTTAGATATTTTTTTGAAATAGATATTTATAAAAAAACGTTCCATTCATACAAAAAAGCTGGGGTCTTGCTAATATTTCTTCAGAAAAATCTTTATTATCTATGTAGATAAGAAAAAATATAAATTACTTTGTCTCTGTACCGACTGAACCAATGACTATTCATGATTCCATAATTGAATCAATTCCGTACTGGTTCCAAATTAGAGGAATGTTATGGTAAAACTTCGTTTAAAACGATGCGGTAGAAAGCAACGTGCGACTTGAAGGACACGATCTGGTGTGGATTCTTTTTCTTACATCCACCATTTTATATAGGAATGAAGGTGCTCTTGGCTCGACGTCATTTGTTCTATTCTACTAGAGCCCTTCTTCTTTTTTATTGGGTTGTAATGTAAATAGTTCATGATGGAGCTCGAGTAGAAAGTATTGATTAATTTCTCAGGGGCAACGATCTAGGGTTAATGCCAATTCATAAATTGGAACAACTTCGTAAGTATATCTTCGATATCTTCGATATAGAAATCGAAAGGATCCGATTCGAGCAATTTTTCAATTCAAAAAATTTGTTGGAACGGCTAAAACTTTTTCGATACGCAGTGTATCGCGCACGAATCAACCGTCGGTATGATTCTTTGATAGAAAGAAATCGCAAAAGGGGTATGTTGCTACCATTTTGAAAGGATTAAGAAGCACCGAAGTAATGTCTAAACCCAATGATTTAAAACAAAGATAAAGGATCCCAGAACAAGGAAACACCACTTCAATTGTCTCACGGATCCGAATAACGAATCAAAATAGATTTTAAACGAGACAAAAAGGGTGGGTTAAAGACCACTCAAAAAAAGATATATATATTAAATTAAATATTAAATTAAAGATTTTTCTTTAAGATATTTGAGATATTATATTATTGAACTTGAGTTATGAGTACAAATGATTTTTTCTTCTTCAGGAAGTAAGCTAAATAAAAATGAGTGAAATTGAAATTATAGAATTTATTAATTTATTTTACGGATTCCTTTCCTATTTATTCTAATCAAATTTTATCCATAGATAAAACTTCGAATCATTTTTTCTCGAGCCGTACGAGGAGAAAACTTCCTATACGGTTCTAGGGGGGGTTCTTTTTCATCTACATCTATCCCGATGAGCCGTCTATCGAATCGTTGCAATTGATGTTCGATCTCGAAGAGAAGGAAGAGATCTTCGGAAAGTGGGTTTTTATGATCCGATCAAGAATCAAACTTATTTAAACGTTCCCGCTATTCTCTATTTCCTTGAAAAAGGCGCTCAGCCTACAGGAACTGTTCAGGATATTTTAAAAAAGGCAGAGGTTTTTAAGTAACTTTGCCCTAATCAAACAAAATTAAATTAAGGAAATAAAAACTAAGGGTAGGATAGTGATTTCTATATCATTTTGGATATCTTTTCTATACTATGTTTTTTTATTTCCTTTCTTGGTCTATTCGTATCTATTTCTCAGTGCTTTTATAGAATCCTTTTCTATAGAATCTTTTTCTAAGGAAACCGTATTTGATTGATCCTCAAAAAATAGAAAATTATGGCATTACCTGTAATCGGGTGGTTTTCATTTGAACTCTAATACCAAGTAACAAACAAGGAATAGAAGTTCTTTATTCTATAATTTTATTCTCCATCTAATCTAAAAACTCAAAATTTAGTATATAAATATAGGTATATGCAGTGCCAATCCAACACAAGTCCTTTTTTTTACTATTATTCAATTTAAGTTTTTGTATTTTTTCATCGTATTCTTTTCTTAACCTTTATGTTGACAACGTTGTATCGAACAAATATAATTCATCGTGATAAGCAGATCTATTTATTTCCGTCCCATAGGTTTTCTTTTTTATTTTTACTTGTTGATTCAAATGATGGGTTCGTTGGATTAGCTTTGATACCCGGATTTTTGATTGAAAAAGTGGATAACATAGAAATAGGGGATGTTCTACCATTTTTACATTTATTTATTTTTTTGGTTTATTTCTTTTTTTGGTCGGGCAATTCTTTATTTTTTCATCTGATTCTGATTTAGTCATTTTTATGTTCCAAATAGAGTAGAAAAATTTAATAGAGTAGAAATTCTTTTTTAGATTTTTTATTTCGTAGAGTAATGCTTTAATTTAATAATTTTGTTTTATTCTGATTGTATCTACATACCCTTTTATATTTGGGTTGCTAACTCAATGGTAGAGTACTCGGCTTTTAAGTGCGGCTAGGATCTTTTACACATTTAGATGAAGCGAGGGATTCGTCCATACTATCGGTAAAGTTTGGAAGACCGCGACTGATCCTGAAAGGGAATGAAGGGAAAAAATAGCATGTCGTATCAATTAAGAGTTATGAGAATATTTTATTCTTTCCGGCTCGGTACAAAGCCTTCTTTAAATTATTGAAAGGGAGCAAACCGAAGTCAATTTCAAGTTGGGTCGAATTAATAAATGGATAGGGCCCCACGGCTTCAATTAATTTCATTTTTATTATAGGGAAAGAAAAAGCAACGAGCTTTCATTCTGAATTTGAATGATTACCCGATCTAATTAGACGTTAAAAAAATATTAGTGCCCAATACGGGAAGGCTTTCTCCCAGGAAAAAATATTATTGATTTTTTAATGAATCCTAAATATTACCACTCTCCATTCTATAATGGAATAATGGAGATGTATGTGTATAAGAAACAGTATATTGATAAATCAATTTCCAAAATCAAAAGAGCGATTGGGTTGAAAAAAGTAAAGGATTTCTAATCATCTTGTCATCCTATAAGGAAAACGAACATAAAAACTTAAAATTAAATGGAAAAAGAGATGATAGAGAATCTGTTGATAAGTTTATCTGGATCCGAGGTATCTATTCGGTTTGTACTATAATACCTTGTTTTGACTGTATCGCACTATGTATCATTTATAACCCCCAAAATCCTCTACCTTTCATTTAAATAGGATTTCAAATGGATAAATTCCAAAGCTATTTAGGGCTAGATAGATCTCAACAACACTACTTCTTATATCCACTTATCTTTCAGGAGTATATTTATGTACTTGCTCATGATCATGGTTTAAATAGATCAATTTTGTTGGAAAATGCAGGTTATGACAATAAATCCAGCTTACTTATTGTGAAACGTTTAATCATTCGAATGTATGAACAGAATCATTTGATTCTTTCTGTTAATGACTCTAAACAGACTCCTTTTTTGGGGCAGACCAATCATTTTTATTCGCAAATAATGTCAGAGGTTTCTTCAATCATTATGGAAATTCCATTGTCTCTGCGATTAATATCTTCCCTAGAAAGGAAAGGGGTAGTTCAATCCGAAAATTTACGATCAATTCATTCAATATTTTCTTTTTTAGAGGACAACTTTTCACATTTAAATTATGTATTAGATATACTAATACCTTACCCAGCCCATCTGGAAATATTAGTTCAGGCTCTTCGCTATTGGATAAAAGATGCTTCCTCTTTGCATTTATTAAGATTCTTTCTCCATCAGTGTCATAATTGGGATAGTCTTATTACTTCAAATTCAAAGAAAGCCAGTTCTTCTTTTTCAAAATCAAAAAGAAATCAGAGATTATTCTTCTTCCTATATACTTTTCATGTATGTGAATATGAATCTGGCTTCCTCTTTCTCCGTAACCAATCTTCTCACTTACGATCAACATCTTCTGGAGCCCTTATTGAACGAATTTATTTCTATGGAAAAAGAGAGCACTTTCCCAGGGCTTTTCAAGCAAATTTATGGTTGTTCAAAGATCCTTTCATGCATTATGTTAGGTATCAAGGAAAATCAATTCTTGCTTTAAAAGGGACGTTTCTTCTGATGAATAAATGGAAATATTACTTTGTCAAT